ATGGATATAGTAAATCTCGCTTGGGCTGCTTTAATGGTAGTCTTTACGTTTTCCCTTTCACTAGTAGTATGGGGAAGGAGTGGACTCTAGAAGTACTACTAATTGAGTTTAGGAACTAAACAGTATCACTTGTTTTTATAGATCGTTCGCCAAAGTTTTTTTTATTTTAAATTTCACTATTTCAATTTAAAATTTTATTTTTAAATTGAAATAGAAATGAAAAATATCTTCATTTCGAAATTCTCTTGGATTTTAGTTGAGTAATGTATTCTATGAATAATACTCTTTCAATCAAAGAAATATTTCAATTATTTCCGTGTTCGTATTTTGAAAGTAAAAAAAGTAAAAGGAATACAAATGGTAGGAAATTTATTCCAACTGAATTCTTGAAATTTATTCCAACTGAATTCTTCATAAATTTTCTATTTCGATGAACTGACTCTTACCAAAGTTAGATATGGACCATGAGGAAGAACGGAACTTTTTTTTTTATTTTGTTTACCTCTTTACTGTTCAAAGATCAAAGAGAAAACTATTCGGTTATTCCATTACGTGGATACACATTGGGAAACAACATAGTAGTTGTCCAACGAGATACTGCACATCCTAAAATATTGTCTTGGGCGAGTCACATATTGCGCCGCTTGTTTTAGTTTTACTATTTTAGAAATTTTATTTATGTTTTGCTTGTTTTATTGAACCCATTTCATATCATGGTTCAAACGTTAAAAGTCGACGGGTTTTACTAATCCTTTTCGAAATCCGAAGAAGTCATTGATTCTTTCGATCGGGATTCATATTGAAAATAATCAGAAATCTAGGAATTCGAATCGTAAAAGTAGCTTTCGATTATTTCAAATTAATTTAATTGAAATCAACACAAATTAAATACAAATAGATAAAGTAAAGAAATAGAATTGGGATACTATATAATATACATTATCACTATATATATTATATATACGTAATTAATTATATATACGTAATTAAATCGATTTCTATATATAGAAAAGGAATATGATGATACTATTGTAGATTGATCTATATTAATCTATATTAAATTAACCCGCATTACAATACAACTTTATACACTACAATAACAATACTAGATAGTATGGTAGAAAGAAATATCTGAATCTTTCTACCATACTATCGTATCTCATAGAATACGACTGATTCTAGTCTGCCCATTTCATTTAAGACGCGAAATTTTTATCCTTTTCTAATTTTTATCCTTTTCTTCTCTGCAATTATTGATAAGAAATAAAAAATCAAGTTTAATTCAAATTAATCACCTTGGCTGACTGTTTTTACGTATATTATAAGTAAAAAAGCAGTAGGAACTAGAATAAACAGTGCAGTAGCAATAAATGCGAGAATATTTACTTCCATAATCTCATTGTTTAATTTTTCTTTAATTCGCAATAACTCGGGAGTTAATCCCATAGAGATAATAAATCTTTCGCCTGTAAATTCAATGGGATGCATTACATCTCGATGATATCGAATCGGATCAATATCATGAATAACAATATCGGAGCTATCAAATCGATTCATCGTCAAGAATTGAATAGTATAACATAGGACGATCTTTTATCCATACTGAACTCAAAATTTGATTCCCGATACAATCAATAATTCCTTTATTTATTTATCATTCTTTTCCATTCTTTCTTTTCTATAACCTACCGCCCTCTTTGTACAATCATCTGATGAAGTATCATCTAACCGCCTTTCCACTTACCATTGGTTCGAAACAAACCCCAACAAACAATAGAAGCTCAATGAAAAAAAAGGAAGGAGCTAAGTTATAAACTCCTTTTTTTAATGATCAAATCTTCTTGGAAAACAAAAGAAGTATGATAAAGACGAGTACAAATTCCGGTATAAAAAAATCGAATATTCCATCAAATTCACTATTTTTTTATATATTTATATATAAATTTAAAAAGTTTGTTCTTTCAAGGAAAAACCCTTATAAAAAAAAAAAAAATTCATTACCTCGCTAATAAAAAAGTGATCCTTGTTTGATCTTTATTTTTTGAATATCCTCTTTCATTGGATTAGGAATGGGACGCATATATCAAAAGCTCAATGCGAAATTTGAATGAGATAGATTATTTCAAATTAGTAAAATTTGAAATTGAGGTTACACAAAATAGGGCCCGAAAAGGATATACTTTTATTTTAATCTTAAAAAAAAAGTATTCTATACTATTCTATACACAGTAACTATGTTCAATTTATTTTATATTGTACAAATTCCATTTATGTATGTACTCCCGGGAAACATACAATACTCTACTCTATTTCATATTTCACAGATCGGGAGTAATTGAAAAAGCCAGACCCAGTACAGTACGGTATCCCGTGGAATCCTGAATCTGATGCTAATAATATAATAATTGTACTAATCCACATATGCCTCTCTCCCATCAATCGAATCGGTACTAGTCGAAGAAATGGAAATTCCCCCATTTGGTTGATGATAAATGTGAAA